TCTTTCGACCATATTTCGATTGTTAATACGATATATAAGGACCGCTACTACAAGCAGTACTACACCTTTGATCGTGAAATATCGATTGCTTGTTGAACCCTGTGAATCACGTGAAAGCAGGACACTCCAAGTTTGGGGGCCAAGGAGTTTCACAAAACGTTCTTGGTGGAAAAAAATGTGAGTGAAAGACACCACTGAATCGAATTTGGTCCATGAATCTAAGAAATAGCGAGAATTCTTGATCTCTCTCAATATCTCTCTCAATTCAAAAATACAGGATTTGAATTGATGCCGTTTCATTGATTTCTCCTAAACGAAAGATTATATTTCAATTGAAATCCACTTACACAAAGACAGCCCCCGTTGATGACGAGTCTCCGCGAAGCATCCATGGCTGAATGGTTAAAGCGCCCAACTCATAATTGGCAAATTCGTAGGTTCAATTCCTGCTGGATGCACGCGAATTGGAACGTTCAATAATAGAATTGGCTCCGTATCAACGGAATCTCATCATCCATAGATAACTAATTGGTATATTCATACTATAAGAATAAGATAGAAACGGTAGAAACGGTAAGAATTCTAATTCTTATAGATACTGGAACTCATAGGGAAGAAAATGGATTTATGGATGGAATAAAATATGCAGTATTTACAGAAAAAAGTATTCGGTTATTGGGGAACAATCAATATACTTCTAATGTCGAATCAGGATCAACTAGGACAGAAATAAAGCATTGGATCGAACTCTTCTTTGGTGTCAAGGTAGTAGCTATGAATAGCCATCGACTCCCGGGAAAGGGTAGAAGAATGGGACCTATTATGCGACATACAATGCATTACAGACGTATGATCATTACGCTTCAACCGGGTTATTCTATTCCACCTCTTATAGAGAAAAGAACTTAAATAAAAAAAAATAAATACTTAATAACATGGCCATACATTTATACAAAACTTCTACCCCTAGCACACGCAAAGGAGCCGTAGACAGTCAAGCGAAATCCAATCCACGAACAAATTTGATCTATGGACAGCATCGTTGTGGTAAAGGTCGTAATGCCAGAGGAATCATTACCGCAAGGCATAGAGGGGGAGGTCATAAGCGTCTATACCGTAAAATCGATTTTCGACGGAATGAAAAAGACATATCTGGTAGAATCGTAACCATAGAATACGACCCTAATCGAAATGCATACATTTGTCTCATACACTATGGGGATGGTGAGAAGAGATATATTTTACATCCCAGAGGGGCTATAATTGGAGATACCATTGTTTCTGGTACAGAAGTTCCTATATCAATGGGAAATGCCCTACCTTTGAGTGCGGTTTGAACTATTGATTTACGTAATTGGAAGTAACCAATTAGGTTTACGACAAAACCTAGAAATCGATCACTGATCCAATTTGAGTACCTCTACGGGATAGACCTCAACAGAAAACTGAAGAGTAACGGCAGCAGGTGATTGAGTTCAGTGGTTCCTCATATAAAATTATTGACTCTAGAGATATGGTAATATGGAGAAGACAAAATTGTTTGAAGCACGGATAGAACCGGAAGCGCCCCTTGTTTCAAAGAGAGGAGGATGGGTTATTCACATTTCATTTGATGGTCAGAGGCGAATTGAAAGCTAAGCAGTGGTAATTCTAAAGATCCCCCGGGGGAAAAATAGAGATGTCTCCTACGTTACCCGTAATATGTGGAATGGAAGTATCGACGTAATTTCATAGAGTCATTCGGTCTGAGTGCTACATGAAGAACATAAGCCAGATGACGGAATGGGGAGACCTAGGATGTAGAAGATCGTAGCATGAGTGATTCGGCAGATTTGGATTCCTATATATCCACTCATGTGGTACTTCATCATACGATTCATATAAGATCCATCTGTCTAGATATCATCATCTACATCCAGAAAGCCGTATGCTTTGGAAGAAGCTTGTACAGTTTGGGAAGGGGTTTTTATTGATCAAAAAGAAGAATCTACTTCAACCGATATGCCCTTAGGCACGGCCATACATAACATAGAAATAACACTTGGAAAGGGTGGACAATTAGCTAGAGCAGCAGGTGCTGTAGCGAAACTGATTGCAAAAGAGGGTAAATCGGCCACATTAAGATTACCATCTGGAGAGGTTCGTTTGATATCCAAAAACTGCTCAGCAACAGTCGGACAAGTGGGTAATGTCGGGGCGAACCAGAAAAGTTTGGGTAGAGCCGGATCTAAATGTTGGCTAGGTAAGCGTCCTGTAGTAAGAGGAGTAGTTATGAACCCTGTAGACCATCCCCATGGAGGTGGTGAAGGGAGGGCCCCGATTGGTAGAAAAAAACCCACAACTCCTTGGGGTTATCCCGCGCTTGGAAGAAGGAGTAGGAAAAGGAATAAATATAGTGATATTTTTATTCTTCGTCGCCGTAAGTAAATAGAAAGAGAAAGAAAAAATAATGAATGATGTGT